CTATTTCACGTTTACTTTTGGATAGGATCTAGCCGAAGTGAATTTTAGTAGAATAAAATGCATTTTATGACATTTCAATCTGACAATAGCAACATAATAACATCACCGCAATTTTGATAAAAAAAAAACAACAAAAGAAGGGGTCAAGTCAAATAGTCTTCTTCAAAATCTACATACTATGGCTAGGAATGTGGTACTAAGGAATTCCCGGCATCTCGTAGAAAAAGAGTATAAACAAACAAAAGGCTTTTTAGAATTTCATTTTTTATCATAGATAATCATAATTACTAAAAATAATTTGGTTCTTTTTACAAATTTGATGTCGATAAATCCGCGAGTCTAGAAATTCATTTCGGACAATTGAACCTTCTCGAACTGTTTCTTTTTAAGAACCAAAAAGATTTGTGCCAAAATAACAGATGCGAAGAAGAACAAAAGGCCTTGTACACGTAATGGATCTTGAAGTACTATTTCTGCATCTCCCTGACCAAATCCGCCCACATTAGGATTACTTGTCAACGGTTGATCCAATTTGATAGATTCGCCTTCTGAAATAAGAAGTTCTGGCCCCCGAGGGATAATATCAACCACTTGACGTCCATCCGATGTATCCGCTATGGTTATTTCGTATCCCCCCTTTTCTTTTCGTAGGATTTTGCTTACTATACCTGATGCTGTAGCATTATAAACTGTATTGTTACTCTTGCTCCCGTCAGGATAAATCTGGCCCCTTCCCCTGTTTCCGCCTACGTAAATAGGATATTTTAAGAAGTGAATGTCTTTCTTAGTAGCGGGGTCGGGGGAAAGAATAGGAAAGGTTATTTCACTATATTTCTGACCAGGAACAGGGCCTATGACAAGAATATTCTTTTGATTGGGGCGATAGCTCTGAAAAGACAGATTGCCCATCTTTTCTTTTATCTCGGGGGAAATACGATCGGGAGGGGCTAATTCAAAACCCTCTGGTAAAATAAGAACAGCCCCCACATTCAAAGCGCCTTTTTTACCATTAGCAAGAACTTGTTTCAGTTGCATATCATAAGGAATTCGAACAACTGCTTCAAATACAGTATCGGGAAGTACCGCTTGCGGAACCTCAATATCGACCGGTTTATTAGCTAAATGGCAATTGGCGCATACAATACGTCCAGTCGCTTCTCGTGGATTTTCATAACCCTGCTGTGCAAAAATGGGATATGCATTTGAAATGGATGTACGAGTTATGATATATATCATGAGCGATACGGAAATAGATCGAGTAATCTGTTCCTTTATCCAAGAAAAAGTATTTCTAGTTTGCATGGTCCAAGCATTGATCCCAAAAATTTCTACAATAAATTGGGGTAGGTCACTAATGGAGTTTCCTATCCACGATTCTGTTATTTACTGGAATAATTTGACTGGATTAATAGAAATTAATTTCTATTTTTATAGGAATATAGGAGGAATCCGCGGGATGGCTAGAAATATAAAGCGATTTTCAACGCTTTGCTTATATACAACTACAAAGTAAGAAACATTATAATTGGATTAGGTAGATAATTTTTCAGTCATTCATTGAATGATAAATCACTACAAGTGACGGAGATACGCGATTTAAATAACGGAAAATCCAATATTTGAAAATTGTATCTACAATGACTGGAAAAGTGGAAACAAGGCCAGATATAATTTGATCATTCTGAACAAATCCAAAATCCTTGTAGACAAAGCCAATCAGCAGTTCCCAACCATGCGGCGAATGAAATCCGATACACAAATCAGTTAATAAAAGAAGAGAAAAAGCTTTTATTGTGTCACTTAAGTTATATAGGAATTCCTGAGCCCAAGAGTTAAGAATAAAAAGTTCTTTATTACCCAAAATAGAATAACCACTTAGAATAATGAAACAGATTATATTTGTCGAGAAGTGCAAAATCGTATGAATACGACCCTCGTTGTGTATCTTGATTAATTGGATTGTTTCTTTGTGAATTCCTATACCAAGGTTTTGTAGATGTGTCTCCGAGTATTCCTTGATCATTTCCTCTAACAAGAGAAGTTCCTCTAATTCTATAAATTTTTCTAGAATACTCTTTTCTTCAATATCATTCAAAAAAGTTTCGGATTGCCTAGTATTACACCAATTAGTAACCCAAGATTCCAGACTTTTTTGAAATGAGAGAGAAATCCACCAGGGCAAAAATACTATAGATGCAAGATATAAAAGAGGAGTGAATGCTTTCTTTTTTGCCATTTTTCACTGTGAATTGTTAATGAACCCATCTCATCCGTCGACTCTATGTAATCTAATATTTCTCTCACGCATCAGTTCTATTAAAAGTCTCAATTCCAACAAGTAAAAAGGGGGGAATTTCCTTATTTAGAAATGGTTGATTATGAGATATTTCAAATTTTTTCTTATTTTTTTTTATTGAGTTGTGTATATTTCGATACATATAAAAGATCCCCAAAAGAGTTTTTTTATACTTGTTCCATATATGTCTGCTTTGACTCGAATGAATGTTCTGAAGAAACCTCGATTAAGTTATGTTATATATGTTATAGAATTATTCTTGCGTTTTTGCCCTTCTGCTGAGAAAGCATTCATTTCTCGGCTCATTTCTTAAAATACTTCAATTGGTACACGCAAGAAATAGGCCAATTCAGCAGCTTTTTGTTCCATTTCCCGTGGAGTAAAATTCTCATCAGTACGAGTCAATGGAATGGCTCCCTGGCCTCTGATATCCATATAAAGGACACGCCGAGCATAAATACCCTCTTTAACTTCTATTCTGATGGACTGAATATCTTTTATAAAAAATCGGAGGAAGACCCGACGATTTTTTCCAGGAAATCCCCAACGAAAGATACACACTATTCCGTCTTTTCTATCAAATCGATCATAACCACTACCTACATTCCACGAAATTGTGCACCACAAATAGGAGCTAATAAAAAGACCCGCGATCCCGTAGAAAGACATCACAATTCCTTGTGGAAAAAAAACTATTTGCTGAGACGGAAATAAAGATATCAAATTTCTACCAAGATAACTCGAGGTTCCAACCAACAAGAATCCTAATGAACCTAAAAAAAGGATAACAGCCCAGCAGAAATTACTTGTTTTTCGAGCCCCCGTTATAGGTTCTATCCATATATGTTCTGATCGACAACTCATACTTTATCCAGTTACTTTTTTTTATTGAGAGAATACCCCAAATGAATTTGACTTTAGTCCGTTTGTTTCCGAAGTAACCCGCATCAACTAGTACTAGTTTGATGTGAACCTTTAGGAGTAATTCATTAAATTGGTTAGATCTAAACTAATAACATACCCTTCGTATGATCTCACTAAAGATAGCCACATGCATATAGATAGACCAACTTTACAGTTCAGCCATCCGCCGATTCGGGTCTATTTGAAAATAGCTAGAATATAGTATTTTCTGGAGACATAAGAGTTTTTCGGCGGAAGCCGCTTATACCAATTTGTCTAAATGGATATCTGTGTTATGATACAAGCGTAAATTTGAAAAAAAAAAAATAGATGAGAGTTTGTGCCATCGGCTCTAAACAATCTTGTTTTTTTGAACATGAAGAAATAAAGAAGCCATTGCGATTGCCGGAAATACTAGGCCTACTAAAGGGACCAAAACAGAGGGAAAGTTAAGAGTTGTCATAGAATGGGTACCTCGATTTACTATTTGTACCTGTTATTTTTATTTAGATTTTATATTTATTATTTATAATATAAAGATATCTTATTATATATAAAGAATAAAGATATCTTATTATAATTTGATAATTCTAAATTGGAATTATATATACTTATATCTATATCTATACTTAATATCTATTCTATTAAGTATAGATATAAGTATATATCTAAGTGAGTATATAATGTAGTTTTTCATTTCATCTTTCTACATGAAAGATTTGAAAGGATATGGATGCGATATTATTTTATTCATTTTTTGCTCTTGTCTTCGAATTTCATTTACTAAGCACTTAAAAAGAAATTAGATTCTATTTATATTGAAGGGTTTGTTAGAATGCCATCCAGCAGGGATTCTTAGTAAAAATAAGATTATCGTAAGATATAGAAAGATAAAAAATTCTATATTTTCTATATTTTATAGATTAGATTTTAATTTAATTATATATGACGAGAAGAAGATATTTTTTATTTGCCTACTTTCACGAAAATAAGAATTTCATCTTTTATCTTGTTGATAGAGACTTCTTGATCAATAATCAGAAATATAGAAAAAAGAGGCAGATTTTCTATTTTCTGTGACTTTTGATTCTTTGATACAATTAGATCTTATGTCAACAAAGACAACCCTATTCGTCTAATTTTGATTCAAAGGAAAGAAAGTGTGGAGTTGAAATAACTCACTCAGAACGCTTTTTAAAGGATTACGTGGTACGATTAGATCGAATAAGCCCTTCTGAAATAAATACTCAGACGCTTGTGAACCGTCGGGTACTGTTTTATTCAATGTTTGTTCAATTACTCTTTTACCCGCAAAGGCAATGTAGGCATTGGGTTCGGCAATAATGATATCCCCCAACATACCAAAACTAGCTGTCACCCCACCGGTAGTAGGAGATGTAAGGATTGGTACATAGAATAACTTTTTATTTGATTGATAATCATATAAAGCAGAAGATATTTTAGCCATTTGCATCAAGCTCAAACTTCCTTCTTGCATGCGTGCCCCTCCAGAAGCACACACTATAATAAGAGGTAGAAATTCTTTAGTAGCGTATTCAATCAAACGGGTAATTTTCTCCCCCACTACGGATCCCATACTACCCCCCATAAACTGAAAATCCATAACCGCAATTGATACGGTAATACCGTTTAGTTGCCCTATGCCTGTTTGAACAGCCTCGGTTAATCCTGTTTTTCTTTGATAAGAATCGATACGCTTTTTATAAGGCTCCTCCTCCGAATGAAATTGAATGGGATCCAGAGAGACCATGTCTTCATCCATAGGCTCCCAAGTACCCGG